ATGCTCTAGCACTGCTTCCTAAGAGCAGCGTGTCTACCAATTTCACCATGGCGGCTTTATCGAAATAATCATAGTCCATATGATGTTCAATCGTCGAGATTGAGGGATTTAATGCAATCTATTTTAGGAAATGTTAGAATCGATGAATGAAGACCCGTTCAAATAAATATTTAAACGCTCAATAATCCTTAGTATTGTGGCAGGGGGTCGTTTTAAATAGCGGGCTTTTCCGTATTCTAAGTTCTTCTGGAATAGTTGGAACTAGACGGTTATGCCCTGAGTCCGGGTATAGAACTAAGAATTTTTTTTTTTTCTCATTTTTTGACGATTCATTAAATGTCTCATTTATCTGATTTGATAGATCCGAAATGAAAAAGATTCCTTTTTCAATGAACAAAATAAAACCATATTTTTTATATATCACAACTTCATCACTACATCCAAAGGATTTCTATAAAAATTTGGATAGTTTGGTATCAAAGATGTATTAATGATTGGGATCTTCATTGTATACATAACATAATTTGTGTGAGGATTTAACAAACCCATTAGGTATTGGACCGGGCATATCGTATAACAAAAGAGTTTCAATCTTTATCGGAATTCTACTGTATGTACTTTAACTTAGAAAACTTAGAAAATCAAATTTAAACTGATAAGATCTCTTTATATATAGATTTGAAATCTAATATTAATAGATAAAATAATTTAGATATTGGATCTAGATATATCGATTGATCGATCCTCCAGCTCAAACATGGGATAGGATCCATTGGGGTTGGATTACGTAACGTAAGATTGACTCATTATTTAGTACATAAATATCGATCTAAATGGGATCCTGGCAGTTTTATTATTTTTTTTTTATCTGTTCGAAACAAGAGGGAGTCCTTGTAGATATGTAGTGATTCAGAGAGCTACAAATCAAAGTTTTAAAATGTATATTTTAATCAATTAGTTTCAATAATCCATTGACTTTGACTATGAATCTTACCCCCGCCTTACTTTGGAACAAAAAAGGGGGCTCTAACCTCGTTCATACTTGTTTCAGATTTTCCAAAAATCTTAATGATGTATAACTATTGGAGATACATAATCCAATAAGCCAATCCCTTCCTAAGAAAAAAAAAAAAAAAAGTAAGAGTTTTGTTATTGTGAAAAATGAATCGATGGGGAAAGTTACAATCCCCATCTCGCGAATTATAAAAACCAATCAATGAAAGGTGAAACCTTGTATTTTGTGTCTAACTACTTCTTTCTTTTTTTTTTTTTCAAACAAAAAAGAAATCATTTTTAGAACCTAGTATACAGAATACTTCGTATTCTACATACCACAACAGCTAGTTCTATCTCATATTGATGAGTTCAAAACATTAGTTAATGTGAATTCTTCATCTTATAAATTTAATCATCCAATTCATCGAGTCATGCTGATTCAGATTCAGATCATTCCAAGGCTTTATTACTTGTTTGTCGCACAAAAAAACTTTTTGAATGCCCGGTAGAAATAGATTTAGCTAAAGATAAAGCTTTTGCCGCGGCCTGATATCCCCTTCCTTTCCAAATATTTCTACGAATATGCTTTTTTGACAGAGAAGTACGTTTCTTTGGAACCGCCATTTCAAAATAAAAGGGTCACTCATTTTTATAGTTGGACGTGAAAGACATTTATTGTTCAATTCAAAATAGATTGTTCTTTCTATTAACTATTCATTATCTATCTTTATTCCATAGCCGATACTTATGCTTACTTCATAACATAGAAAAGTATGGATACAGATAGATGAGCATCGCATATGGTATCATTAAGGATAAAAAAAGAAATGAAATAGAAGAAAAAAAAAAACGATGTGATTTTCAAGGGAATTTTTTTTTTTTCACATTTCCATTACATCCAATGTTCGAAGAAAGAATAATTTGTACTGATTGAGGGCTTCATATCTTTATTCAATCTATGTCTACGGGCGGGATCTACTACCGTTGAATCGGATGCCATTGATAAGAATTAAAAAGGTTCCAATTCATATCTCAGTCTATTTAGATAATATATATATATATATATATATTATAAATGTTATCTTTAATAAATCGAAAAGCTTAAGAACCCTTTCCTAATTTAGGAAACCAATAATGAATGTAACCTTTTTCTATTAATTGATCAAGCTCGGAGATAGAGTCCACATAATTTAAATTGAAATTAAATCAAAGTAGTTAATCCGTTAAACAATACATTACTTGATAAAATAAAGGTAATTTGAGTAATTTCTCTTTTTAGTTCTATGCGAAGTGACAAGTATTCTAGGATTTTTCATAAACACATAAACATAAGTTTGTTTTATTGGACTAGAAGCCAATCAATTCCAGAATTTGTTTTAGTTAATGACTCCGAAGAAACTAAAAAAAAACTAGGTTTATTGGATCGAGTTATTGGCAGATTCTACGATACATATCAGAATAAAGTACTTGAAATTTTGGTATCATTCTTTTTCCTTACTATATTGATATAAATATGGATAGAAATCACTGTATCGTATGTATATAGTAGAATAATTGAAAATCTCGTATTTTTTATCTTAATAAATATCTTCGTTAATAACTAGGTAGTAGCTTTTAACTAGTAACTTGATTATTTGAAGAATTGTAACTTCTTCATTTGAATTTTTGGTTTTTTTTTTTCAATAGTTTGGAAAGAATCAGAATAATTAAGAATGAAAAATAATATTTGAGTTCTTTTATATCTTGTATATCTTTATTTTATTTTATTTTTTGATTTGATTATTGCTCCTTCCGGAAGAAATAAGGGCTGGTGAATGGGAAACAATTAATAAGAATAAAAAAAGAAAGTTTGATTTTCTTATGGAACATACATATCAATATGCATGGATCATACCTTTCGCTCTACTTCCAGTTACTATGTCAATAGGGTTGGGACTTCTGCTTGTTCCGACCGCAACAAAAAATCTGCGTCGTATGTGGACTTTTCCTAGTGTTTCATTGCTAAGTATAGTTATGGTTTTTTCGTCCGATCTGTCTATTCAACAGATAAATGGCAGTTCTATCTATCAACATCTATGGTCTTGGACCATCAATACTGATTTTTCTTTAGAGTTCGGCTACTTGATCGATCCACTTACTTCTATTATGTCAATACTAATCACTACGGTTGGAATCATGGTTCTTATTTATAGTGACAATTATATGTCTCATGATCAAGGATATTTGAGATTTTTTGCTTATATGAGTTTTTCCAATACTTCCATGTTGGGATTAGTTACTAGTTCCAATTTGATACAAATTCATATTTTTTGGGAACTAGTGGGAATGTGTTCGTATTTATTAATAGGTTTTTGGTTCACACGACCGGCTGCCGCAAATGCTTGTCAAAAAGCGTTTGTAACTAATCGTGTAGGGGATTTTGGGTTATTATTAGGAATCTTAGGCTTTTATTGGATAACAGGAAGTTTCGAATTTCGCGATTTGTTCGAAATCTTCAATAACCTGATCCGTAATAATGGGGTCAACTCTTTATTTGCTACTCTGTGTGCCTCCCTATTATTCGTCGGTGCAGTTGCTAAATCCGCACAATTTCCCCTTCATGTATGGTTACCTGATGCCATGGAGGGGCCTACTCCTATTTCGGCTCTTATCCATGCTGCTACTATGGTAGCAGCAGGCATTTTTCTTGTCGCTCGATTTCTTCCGCTTTTCACAGTCATACCTTACATAATGAATCTCATTTCTTTGATAGGTGTAATAACGGTACTATTAGGAGCTACTTTAGCTCTTGCTCAAAGAGACATTAAGAGAAGTTTAGCCTATTCTACAATGTCTCAATTGGGTTATATTATGTTAGCCCCAGGGATAGGCTCTTATCGAGCTGCTTTATTCCATTTGATCACTCATGCCTATTCGAAAGCATTATTGTTTTTAGGATCCGGATCAATTATTCATTCAATGGAACCCATTGTTGGATATTCTCCAGATAAAAGTCAGAACATGGTTCTTATGGGTGGTTTAACAAAATATGTACCAATTACAAAAAATACTTTTTTATTAGGTACACTTTCTCTTTGTGGAATTCCACCTCTTGCTTGTTTTTGGTCTAAAGATGAAATTCTTAATGATAGTTGGTTGTATTCACCTATTTTCGCGATAATAGCTTGTTTCTCGGCGGGGTTAACTGCATTTTATATGTTTCGGATGTATTTACTTACTTTTGATGGTCATTTACATGCTCATTTTCAAAATTACAGTGGCACTCAAAATAGCTCGTTCTATTCAATATCTATATGGGGGAAAGAAGGAACCAAACCAGTTAACAGAAATTTGTTTTTATCAACAATGAATAATAATGAAAAGGTTTCCTTTTTTTCGAAGAAGATATACAAAATGAACGGAAATGTAAGAAATCTGATACGCTCCTGTAGGATTTCTTTTGAAAATAAAGATACTTCAACGTATCCCCATGAATCAGACAATACTATGCTTTTGCCTCTACTTATATTGGTCCTATTTACTTTGTTCGTTGGATCCATAGGAATTCCTTTCGATCAAGGAGTAATGGATTTTGATATATTATCGAAATGGTTAACTCCATCAATAAACCTTTTACATAAAAATTCGAACTATTCTGTGGATTGGTATGAATTTGTGACAAATGCAATTTATTCAGTCAGTATAGCCTGTTTTGGAATATTCATAGCGTCTATTTTATATGGGTCTGTTAATTCATCTTTTCAGAATTTGGACTTAATCAATTCATTTGTTAAAAAAACAGGCTCTAAGAAAATTTTATTGGACCGAATAATAAATGTGATATACAATTGGTCATATAATCGTGGTTACATAGATGTTTTTTATGCAACATGCTTAACTACAAGTATAAGAGGATTAGCTGAAGTAACTCATTTTTTAGATAGACGGGTAATTGACGGAATTACCAATGGTGTTGGTGTTGCAAGTTTCTTTGTAGGAGAAGGGATCAAATATGCGGGGGGAGG